AAATGAATTCCGATTGATCCAACGAATAAAGTAAATAGTACCAATACAAGCAGAGGAAATAACATAGTATTGTCCGACTCATGAGGATAGGTATAAGTATATTTATTTCTAAAGTGAGTACTAAAGTATCGTATTCTATTTCTTCCATTATCATCAATTTGATATGTATCCTTTGAAAAAAAGGAGACCTTATTATTTATTGTTGATAAAAGTAAATTTCTATTGACTGCTTTTGGCACTTTTTTTCCCCATAAAGATATTGAATAGAAAGAACTATTTTTAGTGCTACTGTAATTTTGAAAATGAATGCGCAAATGTCCATCAAAGGTAAGTAAATACATCCGAAACATATAAAATGCGGTTAATCCCGCTGTAAAGGAAGCTATTATTGCGAAAGTTGGTGAATACAACCAACTATCATTAAGAATTTCATCTTTGGACCAAAAACAAGCAAGAGGCGGAATACCACAAAGGGAGAGTGTACCTAATAAAAAGGTAATTCTTGTAATTGGAACATATTTTGTTAAACCGCCCATAAGAACCATATTTTGACTTTTATCTGGTGAATATCCAACAATGGGTTCCATTGAATGAATAATTGATCCGGATCCCAAAAACAATAAAGCTTTCGAATAGGCATGAGTGATCAAATGGAATAAAGCGGCTCGATAAGAACCTATACCCAGAGCTAACATAATATAACCCAATTGAGACATTGTCGAGTAAGCTAAACTTCTTTTAATGTCTCTTTGAGCAAGAGCCAAAGTAGCTCCTAATAGTACTGTTATTACGCCTATTGAAGAAATGATATTCATTATGGAAGGTATAACTATGAAAAGAGGAAGAAGCCGAGCTACAAGAAAAATTCCCGCTGCTACCATAGTAGCAGCATGTATAAGAGCAGAAATGGGAGTGGGTCCTTCCATAGCATCAGGTAACCATATGTGAAGGGGGAATTGTGCGGATTTAGCAACTGCACCAACGAATAAAAAAGAAGCACACAGAGTAGCAAATAAGGAATTTACTCCATTATGATGAACCAAGTTATTAACTATTTCGAACAAATCCCGAAATTCTAAACTACCAGTTATCCAATAAAGTCCTAAAATTCCTAATAATAAACCAAAATCCCCTATACGATTGGTTACAAAAGCTTTTTGGCAAGCACTTGCCGCACTCGGTCGTGTGAACCAAAAACCTATTAATAAATAGGAACACATTCCTACAAGTTCCCAAAAAATATAAATTTGTATCAAATTGGAACTAGTAACTAATCCTAACATAGAACTATTGAAAAAACTCATATAGGCAAAAAATCTCAAATATCCTTGATCGTGAGACATATAATTGTCACTATAAATAAGAACCATGATTCCAACAGTAGTAATTAATATTGACATAATAGAAGTAAGTGGATCGATCAAGTGTCCGAACTCTAAAGAAAAATCATTATTGACGGTCCAAGACCATAGATATTGATAGATAAAATTTCCATTTATTTGCTGAATGGATAGATTGGCCGAAAATGCCATAGCTATACTTAGCATCAAAACACTCGGAAAAGCCCACATACGACGAATTTTTTTTGTTGCTGTCGGAATAAGAAGAAGTCCAAAGCCTATTAACATAGTAACTGGAAATGGAAGAAAGGGTATTATCCATGCATATTTATATGCATGTTCCATAAAAAAAAACAAATTTGCATTTTTTTTCTTATAATTTAATTGTTTCCGATTCATCAATTCTTATCGCTTTCGAAAGGAACAATAAAAAAATCAACAAAAAAAGATATGAAAAACTCAACTATTTTTATTTTTCATTATTCTGACTTTTCTCAGATATTGGAAATATTCAAAAGTTCCAATTCAAATGATATGACCAAATAGCTGGATAAGACTAATTACTTAGTTATTAACTTTAACTAAAGAACTAAAGAATCAACTAAAGAAAGATAGTTAATAAAAAAAAAAAAAATGGGAAATATGAGATTTTGAATCATTCTACGACTATACTACCATCCTATTCTGGCAATATGTAATCATATCATATACTAATCATATCATATACTATAGTATAGTAAGTAAAAAAGTATAGTAAGTAAAAAAGTATAGTAAGTAAAAAAGTATAGTAAGTAAAAAAGTATAGTAAGTAAAAACAATCATACCAAAACAGTAGAATATAAATCATAGTATGCCTCAATAAATCGACTCAAAAAAAAAAGACCTAGTTATTCTAGTGATTTTATTTGTAGTAATTACCTAACCCATTGCGGAACTAATTGATTGGATTCCAATCCAATAAGAAAGTATCAGAAATATTATAATACTCTTTATTTCGTATAGAACCGAAAAAAAAACGAAAAATTGAGGTTCTCCTTCTTAGGTAATAGAATGTCTTGTTTAACATATTAACTACTAATTGTAGTTTAAGTTTGAATTTAAATTATAGACATGGCAATATGAGCTTATTCAATTCCAAACTAATAATCATAAAAATTCCTTTTCGAATTTTCTCCCCCCCCCCCCCTTTCTTCTATTTTTTTGCCTAGTGTGTTAATATGTGACATTGTTATATATGTGACATGCATGTTATACATATATTTATATATAAATATATAAATAATATATTTGTATTGTATGTTATGAAAAAACTATTATCGACGAAATTAAGTTAAGTATAGAAAATGACTAAAAAGAACGATCTATTTTGAGCAATACATGTCTTTCACATACAACAATAAAAATTAGTAACTCTTTTTTTTTGAATGGCAGTTCCAAAAAAACGTACTTCTATATCAAAAAAACGTATTCGTAGAAATATTTGGAAGAAAAAAGGATATTTAGCTGCAATAAAAGCTTTTTCTTTAGCAAAGTCAGTTTCTACTGGAGATTCAAAAAGTTTTTTTGTGCGACAAACAAATAAGAAAATCTTGGAATAATCGGAATTTCCATGGCTAGAAGAATTTCCAATTTTGGAATATGAATAATTTCCTTTAACTAAATGTATTGATGTATTGAACTCAATACAATATTAGTTAGAACTAGCTACTATTATATGTAGAATAAGAATTTCTCTATCTGTCGGTTCTAAGTATCATTATATTTTTTTCATTCTAGTTTTTATTAGAATCTATTTATTAATTCGTGAGATGTTTTTTTCCTATTCATTTTCTTTTCACAATGGAAAAATCTTTGTTCATTCTATTTTTCCGTTGTGAAAAGAAAATTGTGATGGATGCTGAAACTCTTTTGTTTTATTATATGCCTAACTCAAGACCAAGTTGGTTTCATAAATATTATCATAATTTTATTTAGAAATTATGTACACAACAAACAACAAAAAGTATTATATTAATTTTATATTACATATTTAAATTAATTAATTAATACTTAATGATACTAAGAAAAGTATAAAAATTGTTAGAAAAATTACTTCAATTTTGTAATTGAATTGTGATACATATGAAATCCTATTTATTTTTTTTTGTTCGTTTAGAAAAAAAATCTCTTTGACAATTTGTTTTTCATTTATCTGATTTCGTGGATTCAATTCAAAATAAATAAAAAATATAAAAAGAAGACAATTCACAATTCTTAGTTTCTGTTTCGACTGAAAACAAAATTTTTATTTCAAGTTACAAGTGTTCCGGGAGAACTTAATATACAGATAGTACGTAAAAGTTGATTCTTAAAACTGAACCTACGATGATACTAACCTAAGTAAAAATTATTGAAAATTCAAAGATGAATTTAAACTTATTTATCAGTTCTAATATTTCCTAAACTATATTGAATCCTTGAATCTAGATCTAGACGATTCAACATGAATTGATTATTATTATTTCAAGTAAGCCGCTATGGTGAAATCGGTAGACACGCTGCTCTTAGGAAGCAGTGCTAGAGCATCTCGGTTCGAGTCCGAGTGGCGGCATACTGTAAAAAAGATACAATGGATCCTATAATGTATTTAATTCCCGATTTCCATTCTGTAATGGGACCTTTTTTATGTATGATATTTGTGACTTTAGAACATATATTAACTCATCTCTCTTTTTCGATCATTTCAATTGTGATTACGATTCATTTGATGACCCTATTAGTACACGAAATCATAGGGTTGCGTGATTCGTCGGAAAAAGGAATGATAGTTACTTTTTTTTCTATAACAGGATTATTAGTTACTCGTTGGATTTCTTCGAGACATTTTCCATTAAGTAATTTATACGAGTCTTTAATCTTCCTTTCGTGGAGTTTTTCCATTATTCATCTAATTTCCAAGATATGGAATCATAAAAATGATTTAAGCGCAATAACCGCCCCAAGTGCCATTTTTACCCAAGGTTTCGCCACATCGGGTCTTTCAAGTGAAATTCATCAATCGTCAAGATTAGTACCTGCTCTACAATCTCAGTGGTTAATGATGCACGTAAGTATGATGTTATTGAGCTATGCAGCTCTTTTATGTGGGTCGTTATTATCAGTCGCTTTTCTAGTCATTACATTTCGTAAAAACATCGATATTTTTTGTCAAAGAAAAATTTTCTTAATTAAGATTAAGTCATTTTTCTTTGACAAAATCGAATACTTGAACAAAAAAAAAAATGTTTTTAATTTGAATTCTTTTGTTCCATTTCGAAATTATTACAAATATCAATTAACTCAGCGTTTGGATTATTGGAGTTATCGTGTCATTAGTTTAGGGTTTACCTTTTTAACCATAGGTATTCTTTCTGGAGCAGTATGGGCTAACGAGGCATGGGGATCTTATTGGAATTGGGACCCCAAAGAAACTTGGGCATTTATTACTTGGACCATATTCGCGATTTATTCACATACTAGAACAAATCAAAGTTTGCAAGGTACGAATTCGTCACTTGTAGCGTCTATAGGATTTCTTATAATTTGGATATGCTATTTTGGGATCAATCTATTAGGAATAGGTCTACATAGTTATGGTTCATTCACATTAACATCTAATTGAATAAATTCCATGAGGAATACATAAGACCATAGTACTATACGTAATATAAAGTTTGTGCAGGTTTTTGAGAACCATTTGAATGAAGGAATCATTCAAATGGTTCTCAAAAACTCGGAATATATCTTATTATAATTTTATAATTCTAATTCACTTTATTTTTTTGTGTTGTACAGCTCAAAAATCTTCAAATTCAAAATTCTAAGACTTTGTTTTCCATCTGATTAATGAAAACTATCTATGAAAATAATTAGATAGGATAGCTTGTACCTTGTCAACTGATAGCGAAAGAACAAAATCAGGATAAATACCAATCCCTATTACGGGTAAAAAGATACATATTGAAACAAATAGTTCTCGTGGTCCAGAATCCACAAAATTGGAGTTTGGAACATTGAATAGTTTGTATCCATAAAACATCTGACGTAACATAGATAATAAATAAATAGGAGTTAATATCATTCCAATTGCCATTACAAAGGTAATTAGTATTTTGGGCATTAAAAGATATTTTGGACTGGTAATTATTCCAAAAAATACTACTAATTCTGCAACAAAACCACTCATTCCTGGCAATGCAAGAGAAGCCATCGAGAAACTACTAAACATGGTAAATATTTTTGGCATTGGGATGGATATCCCCCCCATTTCGTCGAGATAAACAAGACGTATTCTATCACAACTCGTTCCTACCAAGAAAAAAAGTGCAGCACCAATAAATCCATGAGAGAGTATTTGTAAAATGGCTCCGTTGAGTCCCATGTCGGTTATAGAACCAATTCCTATAATTATGAAACCCATGTGAGATACAGAAGAATAGGCTATTCTCTTTTTTAAATTGCGTTGACCAAGAGAGGTTGAAGCTGCATAGATTATTTGTATTGTCCCTATTATCACCAACCAGGGAGAAAATATAGAGTGGGCGTGCGGTAATAATTCCATATTGATCCGAATCAATCCATATGCCCCCATTTTTAATAAGATTCCGGCTAGAAGCATACATGTACTGTAATGCGCTTCCCCATGGGTATCTGGTAGCCATGTATGTAGGGGTATAATCGGCGATTTGACAGCATAAGCAATAAGGAAGCCCAAATATAATATTATTTCTAATGTCACAGGATATGACTGATTAGCTAATCTTTCAAAATCCAATATCGGTTCATTGGAACCATATAAACCCATACCTAGAACTCCTATTAAAAGAAAAACGGAACCCCCCGCAGTGTACAAAATAAACTTTGTAGCTGAGTACAAACGTTTCCTTCCTCCCCACATGGATAAAAGTAAGTAAACAGGAATTAATTCTAACTCCCACATGAGAAAAAAAAGTAAAAGGTCTCGAGAAGAAAATAATCCTATTTGACCACTGTACATTGCTAACATCAGGAAATAGAACAATTGCGAATTTCGAGTAACAGGCCAAGCTGCTAAAGTGGCTAAAGTAGTGATAAATCCTGTCAGTAAAATAGGTCCTATGGAAAGTCCATCGATTCCCAGTCTCCAGTGAAAATCAAAAATATTTATCCATTTAAAATCCTCCTCCAATTGAATCAATGGATCATCCAATTGGAAATGATAACAGAACACATAGGTTGTTAGAAGGAGTTCTAATAAACATATACATATAGTATACCACCTAAATACCTTATTCCCCCTATGAGGAAGAAAGAAAATTGAAGAACCCGCGAATATCGGCAAAACTACAAGTAGTGTTAACCAAGGGAAATAACTCGTGATAAAGACAAGATGCATTTTGACCAAAAAACCCGTGCTCGGAATAATATATTTTCTCGAGTACGGGTTTTTGTCGGTAAAAAGGAATCAAATGATTCAAGTGGAGTTTTTTATAACGTATCAATAAGATAGACCCATGCTGCGAGTTGTTTCATGCCATAAATAAACGCGGACACTCAAAAAATCTGTTGGACAGGCGGATTCACATCTCTTACAACCTACACAGTCCTCGGTTCTTGGCGCGGAAGCAATTTGCTTAGCTTTACATCCGTCCCAAGGTATCATTTCCAATACATCTGTGGGGCAGGCTCGTACACATTGAGTACACCCTATACATGTATCATAAATTTTTACTGAATGTGACATTGGGTCTATAAATTCCAGTTTTGAACATAAAAAATTTTCGATCTGGTAAAGTAAAATCAGGAGGAAATGAATTATATATTTATATTGTATTGTAGACACCAGACGAATCAATGGTTTATCGAAAAAATCTAATGTTAAAAATCAATATATTTCTAAATCTGTTCATGAGAAAGGACCAAGAGACTTTGATTTCCGTTTCAACAACCATGATTATACAAGTCACACATATGACTTCACATTGACATTGGCCAACAGATCATCACTATTTCAATAGTAATATAAAAATATATTACTATACATATTACTATAAAAATAAAGAATAAAAAATGAAATAATTTATATCTATATTTTATTTATATTATTTTATTATATTATTTATGTCTTTATTTATATTTATATGATAGTTATGACTAATTATTCAACAAATTTGATTGATTGATACGAGTTGATTTTCTGTTACGATAAATCGACGAAACAATAGCTAGCCCAATAGCTGCTTCCGCAGCCGCTATGGTTATAACAAAGATTGAGAAAATGTCTCCTTTTAATTGGCGACTATCAAATATATTAGAAAATGTTACGAGATTTATATTAACCGAATTTAGTATAAGCTCAAGACACATAAGTGCTCTAACCATGTTTCGACTTGTGATCAATCCATAGATACCGATAGAAAATAAGTAGACGCTCAAAAAAAGTATATGTTCAAACATCATTGGCTAACTCCTCATGAATCTCGATTCATTTCAATATGAACAACAATTCAACCGATTTGATTGACCAGAATCGAGTAATTACAGAAAAAAGAGGGTATCAGCAGTAGATTAAATGAAAAACTTTTCCTTTTTCATTGGATTTCGAATTTCTAATAATTGTATTAATTCTAAGGATTTCTTATTGACGAGCCATAGTAATTGCACCTATCAAAGAAACTAAAAGAATTATAGAAATGAGTTCAAACGGAAGATAAAAATCGGTTGATAAATGAATTCCAATTTGTTGAACGTTACTAATAAGGTCCTGTTCTATAATCTGATTTGATCTTGTAGTCCAAATAATTCCGTACCATGACGTATCTAAGATAGTAGTAATTAGTGAAAAAAGAATACTTATACAAACCAGTGAAGTGACTCCATCTCCAACAGTCCAAAAATAGGAATCGTTCGAATATTCTGAACCATTCATGAACATAACAGCAAATATGATTAAGACATTTATGGCTCCTACATAAATAAGGAGCTGTGCGGCAGCTACAAAATAGGAGTTTGATAGAATATAGAATAAGGATATACAAACAAGAACCAATCCCAATGAAAAGGCAGAATAAATTGGATTGGTAAATAATACTACTCCTAGACCTCCTAATATAAGAACTAATCCCAGAAATACTACAAGTATATCGTGTATTGGTCCAGGTAAATCCATTATGTATAACAGATAAATAAGTCGAAATATTTCATGACCTTACTAAATAGTCCAGGAAAGAAAAGGGTGTTACCTTTATTTTTTTTTTTTTCTTGTATATGATGAGTTCCTAATTGAATTCAATCTTAATATGGATTAATGTAGATATAGATAAAGTTATTAAAGTTATTGGCCAATCCTACTTTCCTTTTTATCTATTTTCTATTTTTATCTAAAAGAAAAAAGAAAATAATAGTTGGAATTTTCTATTTGAAAATCATCACTAAACCATATTCTCAGTTTAAAACAAAGAGTGATTCTCAACAATCAATAGTTATTATTTGTAATTTCTGACCAACAAAAAAAGGGGGCTTGGATCCTTTATATCAAAAGGAAATCTTAGTAATCAGTAACCGTTCTTGAATCAAGGAGGTTATCCTTGTCTATTTTGATTTGAGTCGAATTCATAACTGTTTGAATTGTGTAATCTCCAATTACTGGCATTGGTAACCGACCCAAAGCAATTTGATTATAATTCAATTCGTGACGATCATAAGTAGAAAGTTCATATTCTTCAGTCATTGATAAACAGTTTGTTGGACAATACTCGACACAGTTACCACAAAATATACAGACCCCAAAATCAATACTATAATTAAGCAATTGTTTCTTTTTAATATTTTTTTCAAATTTCCAATCAACAACGGGTAGATCTATGGGACATACACGAACACATACTTCACAAGCAATACATTTATCAAATTCAAAGTGGATTCGACCACGGAAACGCTCTGATGTGATCGATTTTTCATAAGGATATTGAATAGTTACAGGTAAACGATTTGTATGGGATAAGGTAATTATGAAACTTTGACCAATGTACCTTGCTGCTCGTATTGTTTGTTGACCATAATTTATGAACCCGGTTACCATAGGGAACATATTGTGGATCTCCGTGAATAAATTGATGTTTCTTTCTCTTGTTTGAGATCGATTATGAATCTAGAATATCGTTATCTTATTCTATTATTTTATAGTATTTATAGTGAAACAAGTTGGGAAGAAGTTGTCAATAATAGATTACCCAGGGAAATAGGTAAAAGAAATTTCCATCCAAGATTTAATAACTGGTCCATTCTCATTCTAGGTAAAGTCCATCTTGCTGCGATAGGAATGAACAGAAACAAATAAGCTTTAGCTAATGTAATAAATATCCCAATTGTCGTTCCAAAGACTCCATCCATTTGATTTATTCCGAAAAGTTCAGGAATAGATATATACGGAATAGAGAAATTCCACCCACCTAAGTAAAGAACTGTTATAAATAATGAAGAAACTAATAAATTTAGGTAAGAAGCAAGGTAAAATAAAGCGTATTTGATACCTGAATATTCTGTTTGATAACCTGCTACTAATTCTTCCTCTGCTTCTGGTAAATCGAAGGGTAATCTTTCACATTCTGCTAGAGAAGAAATTAGAAAAACAACAAACCCAATAGGCTGACGCCACAGATTCCACCCCAAAAATCCATATTTTGACTGCGCCTCAACTATATCAACTGTACTTAAACTGTTAGATAATCATAGTCGATAATAACATCACTGCTCGCATCGCTATTTCAAAACCGTACATGAGACCTCGGCTTCATACGGCTCCTCTATGGCCACAAATAAATGTAAGGACTTGCTCGATATTATCTCCATCCTTATTTGGATGGTAAATATACATCGGGAAGCCAAAAATTAGACCAATGAAATTCCGTCTGCTCAAATAGAAAAGGTGCTTCCGAATTGATCTTATCCATTACAATTTGAATTTATCTTTGTTTGGTAATAACTTAATCTTTTAATAAAATACTCGTTATATCAATAAATATGTTCTATAAAGAAAGAATTGGGTATTAATTCAAAATTCATGATAAGAATTCTATATATTATGTATAGATATGGATGGGGAAAATAATAAATAAATATCTTTTGCATTATTATTTATTCATTTTTCTCATTCTATTTTGGAATTCTATTTCTTTTGTTCCTGTTCTTCTTTCTCAGAGGGGGGGGTACTCTGAAAAAAAATAAAGGATTAATTCGTTTTTGATAGTCATTTCTTTAATCAGTGAATAGGAGCATACTCTAGATCGGAATCGTGGGGAAGTACTGCTTGGTCATTTCTACCAACTTAAAGTCCCCATTATGATTCGTTTTATCCAAAGTTTTATATAAAAATACCGTTTTTTGATACCTTATATTATCTCCATTACTAATCTTTTTTGTACCTTGGTGTTCCTAACTGTTCACTGATTTTTGATTGATCCCCCGTATGGTAATACATATAAAAAAGTAGTAGAACCCCCATACGTTGATCTTTTGTACCCGCTTCAAGATATGAGAATTAGTCAAAGAATCTTAATCTTGGGATAAACAGTTTATATACTGCTTATGTTTATATTCTTGTACATAGGGAATGAGATTTTCTCTTCTTACTGCAAATTTCTAAGCAGTTTGATTTTACTCATATAACTATCTAGTTTAACTCATCAACCCTAATGATGAATAAAAAATGAAAATATCCATTCAATATATTCAACCTCCTTACTTTATTTCTAGAGAGAAGGGAAAATAATCATGTTCCAACGAATCACACGTAGAGATATTGATAATACACATAGAGTTAATGGTATTTCATAACTAATAGATTGAGCAGCAGCCCGTAGACCACCTAAAAAGGAATATTTATTGTTCGATCCATATCCTGACATAAGAAGTCCAATAGGAGCAATACTTGAAATGGAGATCCATAAAAAAACACCTATACTGAGATCGGCTAAAATAAGGCGATATCCAAAAGGAATTACTAAATAACTTAGTAGAACTGATATGACCGCTATAGACGGTCCCACGCTAAACAAACGAATATCTCCTCTAGATGGAAGTAGGTCCTCTTTAAAAAGTAATTTGGTCCCATCTGCTAGAGCTTGAAGAATCCCCAACGGACCGGCATATTCAGGCCCAATACGTTGTTGTATTGCTGCGGATATTTCTCTTTCTAACCACACAATTACTAGGACCCCTATTGTGATTCCTAATAGAAGGGCGAAAATGGGAACAAAGATCCATATGAGTCCATAAACTTCTTTTAAGGATTCCAATCTAGAAAAAGAATGGATAGCTTGTACTTCTACTTCTGTCGTATCAATTATCATTTCAACGATCAACTTCTCCCATAATGATATCTATACTACCTAGTATCGTCATGATATCGGCCAATTTCATTCTTTTAACTAATTGAGGGAGAATTTGCAAATTGACAAAACCAGGCGGGCGAATTTTCCATCTCCAGGGGAAAACACTACTATCTCCTATCAAATAAATTCCTAATTCTCCTTTTGGGGCTTCTACTCTTACATAAAGTTCTTGTTTCGACAATTCAAAATTGGGTGAAAGTTTTTTAGTAATAAATCTATATTCAAAATTAGTCCATTCGGCATTTTTTGCTCTATCAAAGCGCCGGACTTCTAAATTTTCATAGGGTCCCCCAGGAATTCCTTCTAGAGCCTGTTGAATAATTTTTATAGATTCCTTCATTTCACCGATTCGGACTAAATAACGAGCTAGTGAATCTCCTTCTTTTTGCCATTGGACTTCCCAATCGAATTTATTGTAACACTCATAACTATCAACTTTACGAAGATCCCATTGTATTCCAGAAGCACGTAACATCGGCCCTGATAAACCCCAATTTATTGCTTCTTCTCCACCAATAATGCCCACCCCTTCAACTCGTTCCAAAAAAATGGGATTCCGTGTAATAAGTTTTTGATATTCATCAATTCCTGTTAAAGAATAATCACAGAAATCCAAACATTTATCTATCCAGCCATAAGGCAGATCAGCAGCAACCCCCCCAATACGGAAATAATTATGCATCATTCGCATACCCGTAGCAGCTTCGAATAGATCATATAACAATTCCCTTTCTCTGAAAATATAGAAAAAGGGAGTCTGTGCGCCGATATCCGCCATAAAGGGCCCAAGCCATAATAAATGAGAAGCTATACGACTCAATTCCAGCATAATGACTCTAATGTAACTGGCTCTTTTAGGTACTTGAACACTTTCCAATCGTTCTGGTGCATTTACTGTTATTGCTTCTGTGAACATAGTGGCTAAATAATCCCACCGTGTTACATAAGGCAAATATTGTATAATTGTTCGATTTTCTGCTATTTTTTCCATCCCTCTGTGTAAATAACCCAATACGGGTTCACAGTCAATAACATCTTCACCATCAAGAGTAACGATCAGTCGAAGAACACCATGCATTGATGGGTGATGAGGACCCATATTAACTATCATGAGATCTTTTCTTGTAGCCGGTACAGTCATATCTTTTCTTCCTTAATTCATTATTCCATGAATTTATCAAACGAAGTTCATCAAAATGAAAAATTTAATAACTACTAATAACTAAAGAAAGCAAACCAACCTTAAAATTAACGAGTTTTTGACTCCCGAATACCTAATTGACCAATTAATTTCTTATAACGTACTCTATTTTTCTTTGACAAATAATCCAGTAGCCGTTGACGTTTTCCCAGAATTTTCCGTAGGCCCCTTTGTGATAAAAAATCTCTTTTATGTAATTCCAAATGTGAAGTGAGTCTCCGTATCTTATCCGTAAAACTGAATACTTGAAATTCAACAGATCCGCAATTTTTTTCTTTTTCTTGTCGAATAGCTAAGATGAATGAATTTTTGACCATAAAAAACCAATTTTTCTATTTTTTTCTTTTCTGTGGATTTTACCGATCAGGAAAAATAATAATTATTATTATACCAGTTAGTTCCAGTTATTTGAATCTAGTACAAAAAAATTTTGATTTCTTCATATACACTACTTTAAATTTATATTAAATTTTATCCAAATTTATCCAAATCAAATTTGTAATTTGATTTGGATAGAAAGGGATGATACATTTATCAGAATGTAACATGGTGTATGTGTATATCTTTCGGTTTTTATCCACCGAATATGGCATGCGATAGATATATAGGAAATATACTATTAACTAATTCTGAATCGTGGATACATATGTATTCTTGACATACTGAAATGACTACCGTTATTGGTATCAAACCAATAACGATTCATACAAGCTAAATCTTCTAATCGATAATTGGGCCAAAGAAACGATTTGAATTTAATGAATTTATTTGCATCTGTATTAAGATGCTTTTCCCCGTTTAAAAATTGTCCCCAGTTTTTTATGTTGTTTTGATTGCAAAATAGTGGATTTCGATTCACAACATTACAATTCCGGGAATTGAAACAAATTAAAATTCTAAATTCTCTACGACGTCTGGGAGATAGAATATTTTCGGGAACAAGGAAATAAAAATGATTTCTGTTTCTATTCACAAGCATATTGCTGTGTTGTGTAATGGATCCATCAAAATTCTTTTTTTCAACATATCCACTTTTTATTATGCATTTTCCATTAGTTTGGCGCTTATTCTTATCAACCAATGAAATACCTATGGTTTGATATATAATAGATTTTCCATACTTTTTCATAGATAAACGAATTGGTTCGATAATAAATATTCCTCTTTTTATCAATTCTGTAAGAGTTAGGTCTTTCTGAATCCACATTACATCCAGATGCATCTCTCCTCTTTGAATTGAGGATATAGCAATTTCTCTTGGATCTATCAGTCTAAGTAGGAGACAATATACCTTGATATTATTGATCATTCTTTGATTCAAGGAATCATTCCACCTTAATTGAAAAAGAAAATATTTTTTCAGGAAGAAATCCAGTTCTTCTTCTTTCTTGCTCTTGAATTGTTTTTTCTTTCTACCTTTTTTAATGTCTGCTCCCGTGTAATCTTCTTCAAGATTTTTCTTTTTGTTTTGTTTTCGTAGATCTGATACAAAATCTACTTGACCTTGTTGTTTGTTTTTTTTTTTGTTGGAATTTTCTAATTCAAGATATTCTTTTTGATTAGCTAATATAGAAATATTTTTTTCATAGAAATGAAAAATAAGTAATTTTATTGGTATGATCCACGGGTTAATCTTATACACATCAAAAAGTAGTACAAATTCTGGGAAAACCCAAGGTTCTAAATTTGATATGGTATGATATAACCTTTCTTGATTCATTCCTATCCAATCAAAAAAAATATTTTTTTGATTGGATGGGTTGATTTTGTGATGAATCGTAAAAGAAAAAGGATCCTTTTTTTCCAATTTTTGATAATTTTGAGTTTCCGTTTTAGCATTTTTATGAATCTTGGTGCCGGTATGCGTATTGGCCCAGGTCTCAATATCGATATTATTTCTAAGACAAAAATGGAGAATTCTACAATCAAAAAATTTTCTATCCATATTTTTGTCCATATCAATAATAGATCTTTTTTCTAGATAATCACTAATAGATATACTTATCAATCTATAAAATGATTCGGATTTCAGTGTATTTGTATTGAAATTATATGGAATTTTTTTGTCCTCTACTTGTAATGTTGATCCAGAAATATACGAGTCCTTACTATTCCCATAATTTATATATTTATATGACAAAAGATCATATCCGTAATGTTTTTTCCATTTTTCTTTTTGACTTATCGATGAGTCCACTGCATAGTAATTTTGTTTCGTGTAATGAATTAATTGGTCTTTTTCTTTTTTATATAAATCTAATTTCATTGAGTCTTTCTTTTGAATCGTACGACATTGATTGACTCTATTTCGCCATTTTTTTGGTACTAAGTGATCCCACTTGGTATGAGATAAATTGTATTGATAATGACCCCTTAACCAATTTTTCCATTTATTCATTCCAGACTTACGGATTTTTTTTTGCCTTGATTTGGAATCAAATATTCCCCGTGTCGTACAATAATTCTTGATTATATCCCTAAGAAAAGGATAGGTGTGGTGATATTGAAGTACAGATTTCAAATGATACTTGTTAAGTAATTGATTTTGTGATAATTTGTAAAATACATAGGCTTGAGACAAAGAAGATAAGTCACAATTATTATTCCTAATATTTTGATTACTAATATTAGTATTAGAAAAATTAGAAAACGGATTTTTTATAGTCGAAATAAAGTTCATTGTATTTTGATTTGTTTTCTCAATTCCTTCTTGATTTGTTTCAGCGTTGGAAATGGATTTGTTGATAGTTTTTTTTGTTGATTCAAAGAAAAGTTGTGCATTGATCCTTGGAATCTTAATGATACATAGTAATATATCCATGTATATTTTTTCAACGAAGTATTTCATAAAATAATGTGATTTACGTATTACTCGGATATTTTTTATTTTGAATATTTGCCAAATATCCTTCTTTGATTCCGATCTTTTATCATCACAAGCTCGAACTATTTTTTTATTGCCTTTTGTGATTCCTTCTATTTGAGTCCTAATTGTGATTGTCTTATTAGCAAGATCTTTCATTTTTGTTTCTATGAGTGAATAATTTTCATTTACACAATTCGCGGATCGAATTCGAATGGTCGATTCTCGGATAATCTTATTATTTATATTGGAATCTTTTTCGTTTTCATTCGATTCATATACTTTTACCTTTCTCAATTTCAATAAGAAAATGGGGTTTACTTTTTCAAGTTCTTTCATTATTAGGTTTATAACTAGAACTATTCTTGTTTTTTCTTTTGAAACTTTTATAAAACCTTTTCCTCTTTCTTTGAAAACCCTTATAACTTGAAAAAATTGCCTTTTCGCTTTTCTCGTTTTTTTTTCGAGTTCGTTAAAAACGGGTTCAAAAAAAGAAGGTCGTTTTCGGGGAGACCCAAAAGGTAGTTCCGCTTCCTTTCCCCAGACTGTTAAAAAACAAAAATTGTCTTTTTTCTCCTTTTTCCTTATTTTCTGATCTCTATCTCTATGATGAGATCGTACTTTAGATCTTCGCCAAGGTTTCAGACAGAAAGGAAATAGAATCTTTATCTGAATACCGTCTGTTAACCAATTTTGGGGAAATTCTGTTTCTGATAATTGAACGCCATTATAGGTACATTTAACATGCATTTCTTTATTCCATTCTTTCAAATCCTCGTACCATTCGGGGAATTGCAATAATAACATACGACCAATATTTTTAGCTATTATCAATAAGGGTAATATAACGTATTTTCTAAGAAAAGATTGGGTTACTAACATGAAACCTCTTATTGCTTGAGTAAATATAAAGGTATCCCAAGCTTCTGATATTGCTATTCGTTCATTTTCTTCTTCTTTCTCCTCGTTTGTTTTCTCCTTTTCTTTTGTCTCTTCCTCCTCAAAATAAGAAATTTGCAATTTTGGGTTTTCTCCTACCCAATTCCTAAAAATGTGATTAATCATTTTAGAGATATCAAAAAACGAAAAAAAAAATATTTTGTCTATGCGATCAAAAAAAAGTGGAGAATGCACATTTGCTTGAAACATTTCCCAAATAACTGTTTTACGTCTTTGAGCACGCATGGATCCTTTAATTATACCCCGGCGAAAATCCGATTGTTGTGAGTAACGTATCAAAGCCACTTCCTCTTCTTCATCATTAGTGCTATTATTACTAGTATTATTATTACTAGTACTGGAATTAGTACTCTGACCGTTATCAGTAAAAATAACCACGCGTTTGCCTTTTCTTGAACGAATTTCGGGATCTTCCGTCGATTCTTCTTCATTTTCTTCTTCCTCTTCTTCTAAATCGTCTGTCAATTTGTATGACCAACGAGAAACCCTTTTACTGATTTCTTCCATTCCAATAGATTTCCTTCTAATTGTTGTTAGATCGTTTGGATCAGTTGAAATTACATCGAATATAAATTTCAAAGATTTTGTTTGACTTTCTGAATCAATTCGTCGTGCGTGTTCAAAAGATAATTCATCGATTGAGGTTAAGGAATTCCCAATCGAATTCAATAAAAATTTCCCGCTAAAGCCAAACGTATTCTTTTGATGTTCTAATTCTCGAGAATCATTATGAAAGAGACCATGAATC